TAGTTCAAGTCGCACACTCCCATAATCCAATTTCTCTTCGGAGAATTCACTTCAACTATTCTCAAAAAATCAAATTTGATTGATGGAGTTGAAGGAAAATATCCAAATACATGTCTTATTTTTTTTTTTAATAAGACATATTTCTAGCAATAAAAGATTATTGTTCCTTACCGAAGTTAGATCAATAAATTGATGAAAAATATCTAAAACCTATATATATCTATATTCTCTATAAAGGACCAGAAATACCCTGCTTACGTATCATTAGGAAGTGCATTAACATAAATACGGCGGTAAGAAGAGGTAATACAAAAGTGTGTAAACTATAAAAACGAGTCAAAGTGGATTGTCCCACACTAGCACTTCCACGTAATAACTCTACCAAAGGCGAGCCTATTACAGGAATAGCGTCTGGTACGCCTGTTACAATTTTTACTGCCCAATAACCAACTTGATCCCAAGGTAAAGAATAACCAGTTACACCAAAGGATGCAGTCAATACACCCAGAACTACACCTGTAACCCAAGTCAATTCTCGAGGTTTTTTAAAACCACCAGTAAGATACACACGAAATACGTGTAGGATCATCATTAGGACCATCATACTTGCCGACCATCGGTGAACTGATCGGATTAACCAACCAAAATTAGCTTCCGTCATTATATATTGAACAGAAGCAAAAGCCTCAGTAACCGTTGGACGATAGTAAAAAGTCATAGCAAATCCTGTAGCTACTTGTACTAAAAAACAAGTAAGCGTAATTCCTCCTAGACAATAAAAGATGTTGACATGAGGAGGAACATATTTACTAGTTATATCATCTGCAATCGCCTGAATCTCGAGACGTTCTTCGAACCAATCATAAACTTTATTGAGATAGGTAAACCAAAAAAAGGACTCCCCCTCTGAGAACTGTAGATGAGAATTTCATCTCGTACAGCTCAAACAGAAACACCCAAATACCGGTTACAACGGATATGTAAAAAATTTAAAACTTCTTAATACTGCAAAGAAATTTTATATGAAAATACGAAAGAATAAAAATCCGAGAACTCTTATTTGAGGTTATAATGTCAAAATATCAAGTTGGCTCATTCGTTTTTAGTTTAGTATTTGCAGGCCTCCTGAAGATTCTATATTACCTATTTTTTATTTGTTTTTATGTATAATACGTATTTATTTAATTTACTGTTTTTTTTTATAGGAATTCTCTTGTTAAAACCCTATCAGTTGATTGAAACTTCAGATTCATACTAAAACCACGATGATTCAATAAAAACTTCAAAATCAGTCCAAGGATTCTATGAGTAAAAACCGTTGGATCAATATTTATTCAATGAATAGATAGAATGACTAATCAAATCCTAAAGAAAGATTTGTTCTTTTCATCCAAATAAGCATAAATATAAATAAGAGAGGAGTTTTAAAGAAGAAAAACCTTTTGATTGAGATATCTTTTCTATCTTTAACTCTTTCAAAAGTTTTTGGAGTCCGGCCGCGAGATCTGAATATTACATATGAATCATAGTTCTTGGTTTCTTTCATATATTCCGTGTTCCAGATACTAGACTGAATATCCGACGGGATGAAATCATCTTGGTCAAGATGACAGATTGATTCTCTATACTCTAAAATAGGATTGATTCTAACAAGTCACACACTCATATTCCGGAAATACAGAAACAAAGAAATTACACGGTCGAACTACCAAAATCAAAGATGAATCTAATAATTAAATACTAATTAAAAAAGACAAATCTTAGACCTAAATCCTTCACTTTTTATTCAAAAAGTGAGGACTTTGTGGATCTTATGAATCTATTTCATTGAAACTCCATCTAGTAAAATGGAAGAATTATAAATCTCCAAAAGAATAGATAAGAATACCGCAAATAGAGCCATTGCAACACCCATGAAAGGAGTGGTTCCCCATCCAGGAGCTACTTTACCATATTCGGAATTCAATGGTTTCAAAAAATCCCCTACCACAGTTCGTCTTGGACCAGATGGAAAATTATTCTCAAAAATTTGTGTAGGCATAAATACTTTTTTTTATTCACTAATATCTGTTGACTTTGTATACCATTCCGTTGTAAATAAACAATTTAATCATAGATCCATTATGGTCTTGAAATTATATATTATATAATAATGGAAACAGCAACCCTAGTCGCCATCTCTATATCTGGTTTACTTGTCAGTTTTACTGGGTATGCCTTATATACTGCTTTTGGGCAACCCTCTCAACAACTAAGAGATCCATTCGAGGAGCACGGGGACTAGTTGAAATAAGAAGCCCCAAGATTGGGGGCTTCTTATTTCAATTGAGATAAGAAAATCATTTCACCTTTTTAGTTGGAACTATAGGCGTTTCTCGAAAAAAGATAGCGAAAAAAATGATTCCTAAAGTCGAAACTAAGAGAAATGTATAAACCAATGCTTCCATACAATTCTATTGTGGTTTACAATTATAGCTTCCATATCTGTTTTGTTTAATTAGGAATCCTCTGTCAGATTAAATTAAAGAGCAATAGTCAAAGAAAATACGGCAATTCAAATCAAGATTTCCTTATTACTTTATAAAAAAATAAAAAAAACACAATGTTGTATCAAACTACCTGTTTTTTTGTAGTTGGGTCTCCAAGTTTTTGGAATGCTCCAAATTCTACTTGAGCATCCAAATCTGGGTCAATACCAGCAAAAACATCTCTGAACAAGGTTCTAGCACCATGCCAAATGTGTCCGAAAAAGAAAAGTAGAGCAAATGAAGTATGTCCAAAAGTAAACCAACCCCTTGGGCTGCTACGAAAAACGCCATCAGATTTCAAAGTAGCACGATCCAATTCAAAAATTTCACCCAATTGAGCACGTCTAGCATATTTTTTCACAGCAGCAGGATCACTATAACTGATTCCGTTGAGTTCACCTCCATAGAACTCAACTGTTACACCTACTTGTTCGACACTATACTTAGATTCTGCCCTTCGAAAAGGAACATCAGCTCTAACAATTCCATCTCCGTCTACCAAAACAACTGGAAATGTTTCAAAAAAAGTAGGCATACGACGTACAAATAGTTCACGCCCTTCTTTATCTCTAAATATAGGGTGTCCTAACCAACCAACAGCTATTCCATCTCCATTATCCATTGAGCCTGCTCTAAATAATCCCCCTTTTGCCGGATTGTTTCCGATATAATCATAAAAGGCTAATTTTTCAGGAATTGTAGACCAAGCTTCTGATAAACTTTGATTTTCGGCTAATCCAGCGCTAACTCTTCGATATATTTCTTGTTGGAAATATCCCTGATCCCATTGGTAACGAGTAGGACCAAACAATTCAATCGGGGTAGTTGCTGACCCATACCACATAGTTCCAGCAACTACAAAAGCTGCAAAAAAGACAGCAGCAATACTACTGGAAAGTACGGTTTCAATGTTACCCATACGTAATCCTTTGTATAGACGTTGTGGCGGACGGACACTCAGATGAAATAGGCCCGCCAATATGCCCAATGCCCCTGCTGCGATATGATGAGAGGCTATTCCTCCCGGAACAAAAGGATCAAAACCTTCGACACCCCAAGATGGATTTACAGGTTGTACCTTTCCGGTTAGTCCATAGGGATCAGACACCCATATTCCGGGACCAAATAATCCTGTTACATGAAATGCCCCAAAACCAAAGCAAGCCACCCCTGAAAGAAATAAATGAATTCCAAAAATCTTGGGCAAGTCCAAAGAAGGTTTTCCTGTACGTTCATCACAAAAGATTTCTAAATCCCAATACACCCAATGCCAGATAGCTGCTAAAAAGCACAAGCCAGAAAACACAATATGTGCTGCAGCTACACCTTCATAACTCCAAAGACCTGGATTTGTTACAGTCCCTCCTGTTATATTCCAGCCAGCCCATGAATTTGTTATTCCTAAACGAGTCATGAAAGGTATAACGAACATACCCTGCCTCCACATTGGATCAAGAACAGGGTCAGAGGGATCAAAAACTGCTAATTCATATAGAGCCATTGAACCGGCCCAACCAGCAACAAGACCTGTATGCATGATATGGACAGAAAGCAAACGGCCGGGATCATTCAATACAACGGTATGAACACGATACCAAGGCAAACCCATGAAAATACCCCTTTCTCGACGAAAATTAGACACTATGTAACTTTATTGCACTTAAAAAAAAAACTATGCTATGAACTTCCTTCCCTTTTTTTTTTGTTTTTGTGGATTCTGTAGAATTAAACGATGAATATTTGTTCTATTTTTAAAATAATTTTGTTCGGAGGAACAAATAGAAGCAGATCTATTTTATACCCGATCAGTATCAATATGCAATGGGGTGTTGAGATGAGTGAATGAATCCCTATTTTTTTCATCACTCAAAGCATCCATTTGTAAAAATTGTTTATTTATTAATCTTCATTCATTCTCATTCGGTCTTTTTATTATTTTATGAACTTATCTACGTTACAAGATCTATATTATTATAAATATAAAAGCAGAAATCGTTAATAAAATCCATTATTACGCCTCCACATCAAAGTGAAATATAATATTTTATTCTGTGTAAATTAAATTAGTATGCCTGTTGGTGTTCCAAAAGTACCGTATCGACTTCCTGGAGAAGAGGATGCATCTTGGGTTGACTTATAGTGCGGCTTGTCATATCTAATGGGTTATATGGAATTTATCCCCGTTCTCTTCCCCGATCAAGATATCCTCCGTTTCGCCCAAGAAAAATGAATTGAATACAAAAAATTTGGAGCGCGAAATGCAATTCAATTTCTTTTTTTGGAGATATCCAGATTCATATTTGAAATTAGAATAATTTATGGTTGACTTGGTTTGACCAAGAAAATGAAGTATCCAGGCTCCGTTTAGAAAACCCCTATGGAATTGGTAATATATTACCGCTTAAGATTATCTTTTAGATAATAATCTCATAATCTATTGAATCGAAATCTAAATACTCAAAAGATTATTATCTCGATTTATATTTAAAAAAAAAACGGATAGGTGGTATAGAATATTTGTTTAATCCATACAAAAATATGATGAATATGTTGAATTCAATTTTTAGTAAGAAGGGATAAATTAAAAAAAAAAATATTAAAAAACGTAATATTGGAGATATTTGTCCTATATGTGCAAATAGACATCGGGCAGATCTTTACTCGGAGTAGATCATCAACCTAAAAAATTAGAGAAACCCATTTGAGAACAAGAAAATGATATCGAGATTTCGATTGGATCTCGATAAAATAATACATCAATGAAAAGTGGAGAAATTTAGTTCTTTTCTTTTTATTTTCTATTCTTAAAGAAAAACAAAAGGGACTAAATTGAATCTTTCTTGAAAAAAAAAATAGAAGAAAAACAAGGAAGACTATAATCTATACATTGATTCTTTTTTTTCGCAAATTAGGTTGAACCGTATGCGCAAAAAGGTGCATGTACGGTTCATAAGGGATAAAAATGGATCCTAATCAACCGACTTTATCGAGAAAGATTACTGTTTTTAGGTCAAAAGGTTGGGAGCGAGATTTCGAATCATATTATGGGTCTTATGGTTTATCTAAGTATAGAGGATAGTGACAAAGATTTGTATTTATTTATCAACTCTCCGGGCGGATATATAATATCTGGAGTAGGTATTTATGATATAATGCAAGTCGTTCAACCAGACGTACAAACAATATGTATGGGAGTAGCGGCTTCAATGGGATCTTTTATCCTCGTCGGAGGAGAAATTACCAAACGTCTGGCATTCCCTCACGCTAGGGTAATGATTCACCAACCTGCTAGTTCGTATCATGATGTAGGATCAGGAGAATATATCCTGGAAGCGGGAGAATTACTCAGAATGCGCGAAATTGTCACAGGGGTTTATGTACAACGAACAGGTAAACCTTTATGGGTTGTATCGGAAGACATGGAACGAGATGTTTTTATGTCAGCAGACGAAGCCCGAGCTTATGGAATTATTGATCTTGTAGCGGTTGATAATTAAAAATATCAAGAATTTCACAAAAATACGCGGGATTTACAGTTTTTTTTTTATCTTCTTGATTTTCAATTCTCAACGGGTTTGATATTTTCCATTATCATTATATCTAGAAAATAAAGTCATTCATAATAATCCGGTTAGGATGAATCTAAACCAGCCCATTATATCTATATGATTCAATATGCCAACTATTAAACAACTTATTAGAAATAAAAGACAGCCAATCAGAAATGTTACAAAATCCCCCGCGCTTCGGGGATGTCCTCAGCGTCGAGGAACATGTACTAGGGTGTATGTGCGATTCGTTTAGATCGCGGGCTGGAATAAAATAAAAATTTGTACAGTCTCGTTGATTAGTACTAGTGAATAGAATAAAATAGACGAGTCCTAATTCTCTATTCTATTCATTCGATAGAAGGATTGATCATATCCTTTTATTGTGTATGTACAAAATTTATGGTTTTTGTTGGTGCAAACCCAATCAACTCAGTTTTCAATTGAAAATGAGCTAGAATTCCCCATTGGTAGTCAATGATTATACATTAAGCGGGGAAAATCTTAAAAAAAAACGGACTAACAGGGTCAGCTATCAAGCTAATCTTCATATTGAAATACCGTTACTGTATAGGTAGATCTCGTTGTGAAAGCACTATTACTTAATAATTAATGGGTAGAGCCAAAGGGTGTGAACTGTACAAGTTCACAATAGTATTTGATTTATGAAATTAATAAAAAGGCTCCGGTGTATAGAGAAAACCTCACCGTTTGAAAAGTAACCATAGAAACGACGTAACCCACGATTTTTTTTATTTGAATTCTAGGGAATTCACCTCAAAAAAAAGAAGAATACAAAATGAAAAAAAAAATCGTGATCGGGAAGGTTATAGTAGCAAAAGCCATTGGGATTTTTATTTTATACATTGGAAGAACCCATTTGATTATTAATAGACTAGTAAACTAGTAAATAGACTAGTAAACTAGTAAAGCGGAAACAAAAAAAAATAACTGAAAGAAAATAAATCAATTAGTTTTTCATCAAAGTTTCATTTATTCAATGACCAGAATTAAACGAGGATATATAGCTCATAGACGTCGAAAAAAGATGCGTTTATTTGTATCAAGTTTTCGAGGAGCTCATTCAAGACTTACTCGAACTATTTCTCAGCAGATAATAAGAGCTTTGGCTTCGGCTCATCAGGATAGAGATAGGAAAAAGAGAGATTTTCGTAGTTTGTGGATTACCCGTATAAATGCAGCAATTCGTGAAAACGGAGTATCCTATAGTTATAGTAAATTTATACATAATCTTTACAGTAAACAGTTGCTCCTGAATCGTAAAATACTTGCACAAATATCTATATTCAATAGGAATTATCTTGATAGGATTTCCAATGAAATCTTTCAATAAGATTCAATAAGAATAGAAGGAACGAGATTGTAAAGAATCCATCGGAATGTTTGAATTTTACACGAAGTTCTTGGAGAATAAACTCCGGGAAGGTAGAGTAGAAATGAATATGATCCAATCTGATGAAAAGTCGTTCAAAATCAATGAACACATTCAATAAACAAAACAATAGTTCTTTTTTTTATTGAATTGAAAAATCAGACTATTTCTTTTTGGTTCGAAAACCTGTAGTTCTAGTAGTTGATTCCCTTCTTTTAAATTCTTTTTCATTATTAATAAAGGGTAACAAAGATAAAATACGAGCTTGTTTTATAGCAATAGTAATTAATCGTTGTTGTTTTAAAGTCAATCTATTTAGCCGTCTAGATAATATTTTTCCTTGTTCACTAATAAATCGATTAATTAAACTAATATTTCTATAATCAATTCGATCCCCCGGCTGGATCGGGGGCAACCGCCTACGAAAAGATCGTTTGGATTTCATAAAGAGTCGCTTGGATTTATCCATGGTTTTTTTTTGTATTCCTTATACTGCAAATCCTATTGATTTTGATCAAAAAATGATTAATGATAAATATCAATCAATGATTAATAAGTCGGATTTGGTTTGTTTTTTATTTCTATTAGTTTATATTTGTAGATATAAATTCAATCCAAAATAGAATATAATAAAAATATACGTTTTATTTATATATTCTTAATTATATTCTATTGAATATATATGAATATATTTCATTTTTTTTATTTAAATTGATTTTATTTTAATAAGATATCATATATTAGAATCTATATCATATATTAGAATCTAATAGTAAGAATATCCAATATGATATTCTATTATAGGAATATGTCATTTTGAGTATTCCTTAAAAATATAATGCACAGATGTTGGATTCGATTTATTTCTTGATCTCCCCATGAATTGTATGTTTGGAACAATAGGAACAGAATTTTCTCAATTCCAATCGATTCGGCGTATTGTGTCGATTTTTTTGAGTAATATATCTGGAAATACCCGTTGATTTTTTATCAACATCTTTTCGAGCACATTCGATACATTCCAAAATCACCCTTACCCGGACATCTTTCCCTTTAGCCATAAACCTCCTTTTGGGCTTTGATTCACGCAACTTTCCTATTTTTTTTCTTCACTTCGAATAAAAAAAAAATAGGAAAGGAACGAAAAATAGAAGTTGCTAACTTAAAATCTAATTTTGAAAGATTTTGTTGCAATCAATAGAATAATAAGAAATAATACAATGGTTTCAAACTAGATTGATTTTTTTTTATTTTGATGCAGCAGTACAATATTGAATATTGATGTATTATATGATACTGTTGCCCTATAGCCACATTTTCATTTCTGTTCTCACTTTATTATTATTTAATTTATTAATTTAAAAATGAAATTGGAGTCTCAACCCAATTCAAAAATTACCAAAATTTGAATCCAATTTTATTATTTATCTTTTCAATTTAAAATTGATTTGAATGAAAAATATCGAAAGGGGTGAGCTGCAGATATTGGATTTTATCTCTAATTTTATCCACCCCTTCCCATGTCAATAACTAGAATTAAAAAAAAGGGAATGTCAACGCATCCGGGAAAAAACGATTGATCTCTATCAACAGACCTGCTAAAGAACCGAACCATAGAGTACTTAATACCGGTGCCACAGAGAGATATGTTTTTAAATCTCGCATTTAAAATCCTCCTTATTTATTGTTTAGTTTAATACATATAGGATTAGCTATACGTGGAGTTAAAGATAGCTTGTATTTTTACGAATAATTTATAAGATTGAAATATAGAATAATTTGGTAGAGAAGATTTTACTTATTTCTTAAAACTAAAAAAGAGACACCCCTTTTTGTTGCCCAACATTATTTCAAAAGATGAATCTTTTTATGGTGGGTTTTCTATGTATTTTGATATGGATAAGTATAAGTACTCTTTTCTTAATATTATATGTTGATATATCATATGATAACAAACAGAAAAAATGGCAAGTGGAAAAATAAGAATATAGAAAACAACACAGAGATTCTCTACAATGACACTGTAGACCGATTGAATTTGAAAGGGATGTAGCGCAGCTTGGTAGCGCGTTTGTTTTGGGTACAAAATGTCACGGGTTCAAATCCTGTCATCCCTACTTATTACTTCTCTACAGACCTTAGAAGTAACAAGGGATCTATTGAGATCGATTCCAATCCAATTGAACATAAATCATCTTTCATGATCGTTATGATAGTCTATATGCATAGAAGGATAAGTGTGTTGGAATTCAAAAAGAATCTTTTTCTTTATGGTCTTAATTTCTTTTGAAAAGAAAGCGCTCTTAGTTCAGTTCGGTAGAACGTGGGTCTCCAAAACCCGATGTCGTAGGTTCAAATCCTACAGAGCGTGATTGCGTTGAACAAAAATGACAATGAACGAGTGTTGAAAAGAGTCAATTTGACCTCCTATGGATTCAAATGAAAGAAAAAAGAAAGGAGGAGGTCAATAAAAAAAAACAAAAAAAAAAGCTATGTGAATATGTTATTTCATTAAAGGTCCAACTGATCAC